ACATCATAACATTTCAATCTAGTAAACTTGTAAATGAATCATATAGTTAAACACCAGATGAATCAACGATTTACCAGAAATTTTCTAATCAATTTACTTCTGGATCAACTCATAAGAAGGGGCCAAGATACTTTGATTTCTTACGTTTTCGAAAACATGATGGAAATTCCAACATATCGCCCATGCTAATTCAATTTAGTGAATTTATTAATATTACTTATTCAACAAAGTTGATTGATTGATACGCGTTGATTTTCTGTTACGATAAATTGAGGAAACAATAGCTGATCCAATAGCTGCTTCAGCGGCTGCAATAGCTATAACAAAAATTGAGAAAATATTTCCTTTTAATTGGCGACTATCAAAAAAATCAGAAAATGTGACAAAATTGATATTAACAGCATTCAGTATAAGTTCAAGACACATAAGCGCCCTAACCATATTTCGACTCGTGATTAATCCATAAATACCGATAGAAAATAAATAGGCACTCAAAACAAGTACATGTTCGAGCATCATTGACCAACTCCTTATCAATTTCGAGTCATTTTAATATGAACAAGAATTCAACGGATTTCATTGACTAGAAGATAACAAGTACGGAACAAAAGAATCTATTCGAAATATATCGAATAAATGAATTTCTATTTTATACACGAACAATATTCAAATAGAATTCAAGGAAATAGATGCCATAAGACAGAAAAAAGTTTCATTTTGATTGCTTGCTGCGCCTAGTTAGTAGTTAGAAGGATTTCTTACTGACGAGCCACAGCAATTGCACCTATCAAAGCAACTAAAAGAATTATTGAAATGAATTCAAATGGAAGAAAAAAATCTGTTGCTAAATGAATTCCAATTTGTTGACTATTACTTATCAAATCCTGTTCTATAATTTGGTTTGATCTTGTAGTCCAAATAATTCCGTACCATGATGTATCTAATATAGTAGTAATTAGCGAAACAAGAATACTTGTACAAATCAACGAAGTAAGGCCATTCCCAACGGTCCACAGATTAAAATCTTTATAATATTCTGAACCATTCATGAACATCACAGCAAATAGGATTAAAACATTTATGGCTCCCACATAAATAAGGAGCTGGGCAGCGGCTACAAAATGAGAATTTGAGAGAATATAGAATAAGGATATACAAACAAGAACCAATCCCAATGAAAAGGCAGAATAAATTGGATTGGTAAGTAATACCACCCCTAGGCCCCCTAATATAAGAGCCGATCCCAGAAAAACTAAAAGAAAATCGTGTATTGGTCCAGGCAAATCCATTATATGTAAAATAAGAGATAAATAAATCGGAATGCTTTTCATGATCTTATTGACCCGACCAGGAATTTTTTTTTTATGATAGATACGTTCCTAATTGAATAAAATTCTAATCTCTTAGATCTGAATTGATCTAAGTACAATTATTAGACAATTTTGTTTGTGATTCTTTTTTTTTATTCGAAAGGAAAGGGTATTTTATTTTTTGAAACTATATATTTCAAAATAATTATGAATAGATTAATAGATTTTCAATAAACAGAAATTTGAAATTCTTAGCAACCAATTAATTTGTAGTTGAATTTTTAGGTATTAACCAAACAAAGAGAAAGGATTCATTCTTTTATTTTCAAACATTCTTTTAACTTAAACCAAAACGGAATCTTAAAAGAATTGGAAATTGATCTTTAATAGAATAAGAGGCTTGCCTACTCAGTTTTTCTTTGAGGCGAATTCAAAATTGTTCGAATTGTATAATCGTCAATTACTGACATTGGTAAACGTCCCAAAGCAATTTGATTATAATTCAATTCGTGACGGTCGTAAGTAGAAAGTTCATATTCTTCAGTCATTGATAAACAATTTGTTGGACAATACTCAACGCAGTTACCACAAAATATACAAATTCCGAAATCAATACTGTAATTAAGCAATCGTTTTTTTCGAATATCCGTTTCAAATTTCCAATCAACAACAGGCAGATCTATAGGGCATACGCGAACACATACTTCACAAGCAATGCATTTATCAAATTCAAAATGGATTCGCCCGCGGAAACGCTCTGATGTGATTAATTTTTCATAAGGGTATTGAATAGTTACAGGTAAACGATTTGCGTGGGATAAGGTAATCATGAAACCTTGACCGATGTACCTTGCTGCTCGAACGGTTTGGTGGCCATAATTCATGAACCCGGTTATCATAGGGAACATATCGTGAATATCTATGAATAATTTTATGTTTGTTTCTTTCTCTTGTTTGAACCAAAGCATGAATCTTGTATTCTTTTTTTCTTTACAGCGAAAGAAGTTGGAAAGAGGTTGTTAATAATAAATTACCGAGAGAGATAGGTAAAAGAAATTTCCATCCAAGATTTAATAATTGGTCCATTCTTAACCTAGGTAAAGTCCATCTTGTTGCGATAGAAATAAACAAAAACAAAAAAGTTTTAGCTAATGTAATAAAGATACCAATCGTCGTTCCAAAGATTCCATGCATTTTATTTATTTCAATTAGCTCGGGAACAAATACGTATGGAATGGAAATATTCCAACCACCCAAGTAAAGAACTGTTACAAATAAGGAAGAAAGTAATAGATTTAGATAGGAAGCAACGTAAAATAAACCAAATTTGATACCCGAATATTCGGTTTGATACCCTGCTACTAATTCTTCCTCTGCTTCTGGTAAATCAAAAGGTAATCTCTCACATTCTGCTAGAGACGAAATTAGAAAGACGATAAACCCTATTGGTTGACGCCACAAATTCCATCCCAAAAAACCATATTTTGACTGTGCCTCAACTATATCAACTGTACTTGAACTGTTAGATAATTATAGTCGATGATAACGTCACTGTTTCCATCGCTAGTCCAAAACCGTACGTGAGGTTTTCACCTCATACGGCTCCTCGTAGGTCACAAATAAATTTAAGGACTGAATCCGTATTATTTATCTTCGTATGGTTGTAGAATAGATAGAGAAAAAACGGATTGGAAGGTCCAAAATTATACCAATGGAATTCCGTCTGCTATACTATGAAGAATAAAAAAGTGCTTCGGAATTGATCTCGCCCATTAAAAATATCAATTTTTATTTGTTGAGTAATAACTTAAGCCTTCAATAAAATACTTCTTGTAGAAATATCGATAGATCTTTCAACCCATTGTTTTCGATTACGAAAAAAATTAAACATTACATTAACTCATAAATTATGATACGAATTCGATCTCTCTATATATATATGAAATGAAATAAAGAATAAAAAAAGATTTCTTTTTTATTCTTTATTTTTTCTTTTTCGTTCCTATTCTTCTTTCTGATCTGAGAAAACCACGAATGGGGGCTTAAACTAAAAAAAGTAAAGGATTATTTCGTTCCTGATAGTTATTACTTTAATTGGTGGATAGGAGCATACTCTAGATCGGAATCGTGGGGAGTACGGCTTACTCATTTCTACTAATTTTAAGCCCCAATTAGTATTCTTTTTATGTTTGTTATCCAGAAATATCCTTTTATATATATAATTTACATAATCTCCATTACTAATCCTTTGTGTATTTTGGTGTTCCTAACCATCCACTCATTTTTTTTGTTCAATCCCCCGTTCGGCAATACATGTATGGAAAGTAAATCCATACAAAGGATAGCGAAAACTCTATACGGTTGATCTTTTGAGCCCGCTTCAAGCTAGATTGACTAATCAATCCGTCTTGGGGTAAAGGACTTCTTCCACTTATGTTTTCTTACACTTAACCCTTGTACATAGGAAATGAGACTTCATTTTTTGTTTAATTTACTGCGAATTTCTAAGCTGTTTGCTTTCACTCATATATAACTATCTAATTTAGTTTATCAACCTGAAGGATAATAAAAAACGAAGATATCTATTCAATCCATTCAACTTTTTTTCTAGAACAAAAGGAATAGGGAAGAGAAAAGTTTATATTTCAACGAATCACACGTAGAGATATTGATAAAACACATAGAGTTAATGGTATTTCATAACTAATCGATTGAGCAGCAGCTCGCAGACCACCTAAAAAGGAATATTTATTATTTGATCCGTATCCTGACATAAGAAGTCCAACAGGAGCAATACTTGAAATGGCAATCCATAAAAAAATACCGATATTGAGATCGGCTAAAATTAGGTGATAACTAAAAGGAATTACTGAAAAACTTACTAAGATGGATATGACTGCTATAGAGGGTCCAATACTGAATAAACGAGTATTTCCTCTAGATGGAAGAATATTCTCTTTGAAAAGCAGTTTTGTTCCATCCGCTAGAGCTTGAAGAATTCCCAAAGGACCGGCGTATTCAGGCCCAATACGTTGTTGTATTCCTGCGGATATTTCTCGTTCTAACCATACAATTACTAGTACACCTATTGTGATTCCCAATACAAGAGTCAAAATAGGGACAAACATCCATATGATCCCATAGATCTCTTTTAAAGATTCCAATCTGTAAAAGGGATTGATATCTTGTGCTTCTGTTGTATAAATTCTCATTTCAACGATCAACTTCTCCCATAATGATATCTATGCTACCGAGTATCGTCATAATATCAGCCAATTTCATTTTTTTAACTAACTGAGGAAGAATTTGCAAATTGATAAAACCCGGCGGGCGAATTTTCCATCTCCAAGGAAAACCACTTTGATCCCCTATCAGAAAAATTCCTAATTCTCCTTTTGGGGCTTCCATTCTCACATAAAGTTCTTGTCTCGGTAATTCAAATGTGGGAGAAGGTTTTTTACTAATGAATCGATATTCAAAATCATTCCATTCTGGATCCCTTTCTCTATCAAAGCATCGGATTTCTAAATTCTCGTAGGGCCCCCCCGGAATTCCTTCCAGGGCCTGTTGAATTATTTTTATGGATTCCGTCATTTCACTAATTCGGACTAAATAACGAGCTAATGAATCCCCTTCTTTTTGCCACTGGATTTCCCAATCAAATTCATCGTAACACTCATAATGATCAACTTTACGAAGATCCCATTTGATTCCAGATGCTCGTAGCATTGGGCCGGATAAACCCCAATTTATTGCTTCTTCTCCACCAATAACGCCTACTCCTTCAACTCGTTCTAAAAAAATAGGATTTCGCGTAATAAGTTTTTGATATTCAACAATTCCTGTTAAAAAATAATCGCAGAAATCCAAACATTTATCTATCCAGCCATAAGGTAGATCGGCCGCTACTCCTCCGATACGAAAATAATTATGCATCATTCTCATACCGGTGGCAGCTTCGAATAGATCATATACTAATTCTCTTTCTCTGAAAATATAGAAAAAAGGCGTCTGTGCACCAATATCGGCCATAAAAGGTCCAAGCCATAACAGATGAGAAGCTATACGACTCAACTCCAACATAATTACTCTGATATAGCTGGCTCTTTTCGGGACTTGAATATTGCCCAATTGTTCTGGTCCATTTACGGTTATTGCTTCCGTGAACATAGTGGCTAAATAATCCCAACGTGTTACATAAGGCAAATATTGTATAATTGTTCGGTTTTCCGCAATTTTTTCCATTCCTCTGTGTAAATAACCTAATATTGGTTCACAGTCAACAACATCCTCACCATCTAGAGTAACGATGAGACGAAGAACACCGTGCATTGATGGGTGGTGAGGTCCCATATTGACTATCATAAGGTCTTTTTCTGTAGCTGGTATATTCATAAGTTTTTCCTCTATTCATTCCATTCTTACATGAATTGCTGAAAACGAAAAGAAGTACATCAAAATTAAAGATCTAATAAATCGACTAATTCAAAATTTTCAAATTAACGATTTTTTGATTCCCGAATATCCAACTCACTAATTAATTCTTTGTAACGTATTTTATTTTTCTTTGATAAATAAGACAGCAGCCGTTGACGTTTTCCCAAAATTTTCCGTAGACCTCTCTGAGATAAATAGTCTTTTCTGTGCAATTCCAAATGTGAAGTAAGTCTTCGTATCTTATTGGTGAAACTTATTATTTGAAATTCAACGGACCCCCTGTTTTCCTCTTTTTTTTCTTGAAAAATAACTGAGATGAATGAATTTTTTACCATAAAAAATCTTCTCTCCCCTCCACTTTTTTTTTAATGTGAATTTTACTGATCAGTAATAATAATACCTGTCATTTTGATCTGCACAATGATTTGAAATTCGTTCTGAACTTTATAATTTTTCAAATACAATGAATCAATCCGGTTTTCAATTTGATTTGTATAGGGATCCAAAAGGGTGATATATTTCTACAAAAAAAAAATTTCAAAGTTCACATAAGAGGATTTTGTTGATTCATTTGTTGATCTAATTGATATGTATGTCATTAAATTAGTATCATGTATCAGAATGCAATGTCAGACAATCCCTGTGTACATCTATTTGTTTTCATATACCCGACACGGTACATACATAATATATGGGAGAAAAAATGTACCACTAACGAATTTTCAAACGCGGATACATATGTATCCGTACCATACTGAAACGACTGCCATTATTAGTATTAAACCAATAGCGATTCATACAAGCTAAATCTTCTAATCGATAATTGGGCCAAAGATAGAGCTTTAATTTAATTAATTTCTTTTTATCATTATCAAGATGTTTGTTTTTATTCAAAACTTGACCACATTTTTGTACATTATTTAAAAATACTGCATTTCTATGCATACCCTTTTTATCCCTTGAATTGAAAGAAATTAGAATTCGCAATTCTCTCCGGCGGTTAGGGGATAAAATATTTTCAGGAACAAACAAATCATAATGATTTTTGTCTTTATTTTCAGTCATTTTTTGATGTCTTGCAATGGATTCATCAATTTTTTTTTTATCAATATAGTTTTTTTCTTGGTATCTTTGTTTAATTTGGTGTTTATTTTTTTGAACCAATGGGATACTTATAGTTTGATATAGAATAAATTGTCCATCATTTTTTACAGCCAGACGAACTGGTTCGATAATCAATATTCCCTTTTTCATTAATTCTCTAAGAGTTAAATCCTTCTGAATCATCAAAATATCCAGATTCATTTCTCCCCTTTGAATAGAGGATATAACAATTTCGTTTGGATTTATCAGTCTAAGCAGGAGACAATATACTTTGATATTATTGATTATTCTTTGATTTAAAGAATCATCCCATCTCAATTGAAAACGCAAATACCTTTTTAGGAAGAAATCAAGCTCTGCTTCCGTGTTGCTCTTGTATTGCTTTTTCTTTCTACGTTTTTTTATGTCTGATTTACCATAATCTTCTTCACCATCTTTTTCTTGGTTTGAGAGAACGGATCTAAGATTTCCTTGTTTTTGTGCATCTGATACAGGATTTCCTTGACCTACGGGTTCTTTTTCTTCTTGATTTCGATTCTCTAATCCAAGAATTTGTTTTTCATTCGGTGCTATAAGGGGGTCCCTTTTTTTATTTTCAATAATTTTTTTATTAATGTTTCCGTTTCCATTAAAATTGAAAAGAAGTAATTTTATTGGTATGATCCATGGTTTAACCTTATATGCATTATATAGTAGGACAAATTCTGGGAAGAACCAAAGTTCCAGATTCGATATAGGACGATTTAGTATTTCTTCATTCATTCCCATCCAATCAAAAGGACTTCTTTTTTTATTGAATGGGTTGCTTTCTTGATCTTGATAAATTGTGAAATAAAGGGGGCCCCTCTTATTAATTTTATCAATTATTTGATAATTATTAGTCGCAGTCTTAATATTTTTATTACTCTTGGTACCGGTATTGACCCAGGACTCAATATTGGCCTTATTTCTAAGACAAAAATTAAGAATTCTCCAATCAAAATATTTTCTATGTGAAAATTTCCCCATAGTATCCATAATATCATCTTCTCCTAGATAATTATGGATAGGGATATTCCCCAGTGTATCAAAAAATTTTCGTTTATCCGTGTTGTAATTATAAGAGATCTCTTCTTTCTTATTTACTTGTAATGGTGATTCATAAATATACGAGTCTCTCTTATCTTGATAATTAATAGATTTATATGATAAAAAATCATATCCATAGTGTTTTTTAAAATTATATTTTTTATATTTTTGTTCTTGATTCAGTTTATATTCTTCATTCAGCAATGAATTCGCTTGAAAAGAATTTTTTTTTTCGTAATGAATTAATCTTTCTTTTTCATATGAATCCCATTTTGTTAAATCTTTATTTTGAGGCATACAGTGTTGATTGACTCTATTTCGCCACTGTCCTGGTACTAATCTAAACCATCTACTCTTAGATAAATCATATTGATACTGACCCCTTAACCAGTTTTTCCATTCATTTATTCCAGAATGCCAAAAGCTTTTTTGTCTTAACCCTCTTAATCTAGAATGAGATATTCCTTGTTCTTCAAAATAATCTTTTATTTCATTTTTAAGAAAAAGAGATGTTCCGTGATATTGAAGGATAGGTTTGAATTTATAAAAACTAATAACTTGGGTTTGTGATAATTTGTAAAATACATATGCTTGTGAAAGGGAGGATAAGTCACAAAAAGCTTTTGCATTTTTATTTCTAATATTAGAAAGTGATTTTTTTATAGTTGAAATAAAATGAATTGTATTTTTATTGGTTTTATTAATTCTTTCTTGATTTGCTTCATTATTGTAAATGAATTTATCAATAATTTTTTTTGTTGATTCAAGAAAGAGTTGTGTATTGGTTCTTGGAATATTAATGATATATAGAAAAATATCGATGTATATCTTTTCCATGAAAAATTTTATAAAAAAATAGAATTTACGGATTAATCGAATATTTCTTTTTTTTAATATTTGCAAAATTTTTTTTGATGATTCTAATATTCTATCCTGATAACTTATTTTGTTAGAACTAATATTTATTTTTTGAGTTATAAATTCATTTTTCTTGTCTTTTCTAATTTTTTCTATTTGATTTTTGATTGTCTTTGTTCTCTTAGTCAGATCTTTTATTTTTTTTTCTGTTAATGAATAATTTGTCCACTCCATAGATTGACTTTGAAGGGATGATTCGTGAATCATCTTATTACTGATTATCGAATCTTTTTTAGATTCACCCACTTCATATATTTCTCTCAACCCAAAAAATGGAATTGGATTGAGTTTTGAAAGTTCTTTTATTATTCCCTTTAGAAATAGAATGCTTTTAGTGATCCATTTTTTTGTTTCTTTTGAAAATTTTCGAAAAAATTTTGCTCTTTCTTTTAAAATTGTTAAAGCTATAAAACATTTCGTTTTCAATTTTTTAATTTTTTTTTTGAGTTCTTTAAAAATGGGCTCAAAAAACGAAGGTCGTTTTCGAGGAGAACCAAAAGGTAGTTCAGTTTCCATTCCCCAAACTGTTAAAAAGCAAAAATCATTCTTTTGACTTTTCTTTTTTTTCATTGGATCCTTAGGAGAGGGGTGTAGTTTAAATCTGTGCCAGGGTTTCAGGCAAAAAGGAAATAGGATCTTTATCTGAATACCGTCTGTTAACCAGTTTTTTGGAAATTCTGTTTCAGATAATTGAACGCCATTATAAGTGCATTTAATATGCATTTCTCGGTTCCAATCCTTTAAATCCTCGGACCACTCAGGAAATTGAAATAATAACATACGAGCAATGTTTTTAGCTATTATCAATGAAGGTAGTATAATATATTTTCTAAGAATCGATTGGGTTATTAACGCGGAACCTCTTATTACTTGAGCAAGTAAAATACTATCCCAAGCCTCGGCTATTTCTATCCGCATTTTCTCTTCTCTTTTGTATTTTTCTCTTTTGTCCTCGTCTTTTTTCTCAATTTTTTTTGTTTTTTTTTCTGTATAAGGAGAAATTTGTGATTCTTTATTTTTCCATATCCAATTTCGAGATATTAGTTTCATTGGCCCAGAAATATCAAAAGAAAAAAAGAGGGGTTTGTCTATTCTGTCCAAAAAAAGTGGGGAATGCACATTTGCTTGAAACAGTTCCCAAGGAACTGTTTTACGTCTTTGGG